TATGTTTACGGATCTAGGGAGATGTCTGTCTAAGGAAGGCGAATCTTTAAAGTAAGGGGGTGCGACCTTACGGGTGGTGGATATTATAATATTTATTTTTGGAGTGCTGTTAAGTCTATTTATTTTATGGTGTTATTATTCTTGTTTTTGGGGTTTGGCAAGAAATATTATTAATACCCATAATACGGGCTTAACGGGGGGTAAGGGGGGTTTGTGGAATAAAAATTTTTAGTATGACATGGTTGGGGTATGCGTATGCGTATGCGTATGCGTATGCGTATGCGTATGCGTATGCGTATGCGTATGCGTATGCGTATGCGTATGCGTATGCGTATGCGTATGCGTATGCGTATGCGTATGCGTATGCGTATGCGTATGCGTATGCGTATGCGTATGCGTATGCGTATGCGTATGCGTATGCGTATGCGTATGCGTATGCGTATGCGTATGCGTATGCGTATGCGTATGCGTATGCGTATGCGTATGNCGTATGCGTATGCGTATGCGTATGCGTATGCGTATGCGTATGCGTATGCGTATGCGTATGCGTATGCGTATGCGTATGCGTATGCGTATGCGTATGCGTATGCGTATGCGTATGCGTATGCGTATGTGCTCCNTGCGTATGCGTATGCGTATGCGTATGCGTATGCGTATGCGTATGTCCTGGGACCATTAACTTATTAGCACCTTTTAGGCCTAAACTTGAATTCACGATAAACCATGACTAGAATGTCAAACTAAGTCTGTTATGTCTTTAGAACATTAATTCACATGTCCTGTTCCTCATTATGCGGGTTTAGGGTGTACATTAAAAAGTCCAGCTTGACTTTATGTGCCGGGTCGGGGCCTTTGACGGCCAATGTTGAGTCCAAGCATCCCCTAAAAATTAAAAATACCAAGGGCATGGCATCACAGTTATGCCGCGGCATGGGCTGATTAGTAATGATTCCATCGAGATGTCTTATTTAAGGGGAACGAGTGGGCGGTCTTATTTTTATTGTGCCTGAAGTAAGAACCAGATGCCGTTTACGGCTCAGTATAGAAACCCCCAGGTTTTATGGGCATAGGTCAAGAAGAGGTATACGTATTGGGCGGGTTGTTGGTTTCACGGAGGTAGTCAAATTATGTGGTTGTTTTGTGGTTATGGATAGTCGTGTTGTCTTGGATTTTATAAATTGTATGGGGTATGTACGATCACGCATTCTATGTATTATGTAATATTAATGTTAGTATGTACTTGTTTAATATTCATGTGGTTGATAGTTTAATGTACAATTATACATGTAATGTCTAATGTAATATTAATGTTAGTATGTACTTGTTTAATATTCATGTGGTTGATAGTTTAATGTACAATTATACATGTAATGTCTAATGTAATATTAATGTTAGTATGTACTTGTTTAATATTCATGTGGTTGATAGTTTAATGTACAATTATACATGTAATGTCTAATGTAATATTAATGTTAGTATGTACTTGTTTAATATTCATGTGGTTGATAGTTTAATGTACAATTATACATGTAATGTCTAATGTAATATTAATGTTAGTATGTACTTGTTTAATATTCATGTGGTTGATAGTTTAATGTACAATTATACATGTAATGTCTAATGTAATATTAATGTTAGTATGTACTTGTTTAATATTCATGTGGTTGATAGTTTAATGTACAATTATACATGTAATGTATTATGTAATATTAATGTTAGTATGTACTTGTTTAATATTCATGTGGTTGATAGTTTAATGTACAATTATACATGTAATGTCTAATGTAATATTAATGTTAGTATGTACTTGTTTAATATTCATGTGGTTGATAGTTTAATGTACAATTATACATGTAATGTCTAATGTAATATTAATGTTAGTATGTACTTGTTTAATATTCATGTGGTTGATAGTTTAATGTACAATTATACATGTAATGTCTAATGTAATATTAANGTATATATATATATGTGTGTATATATATNTGAGTATAAATGTTATAGTTTTGGTTGTGTTACATGATTTGAGTAAGATATTTAAGATTGTATGTCTATAGTAAATGGATACCTACAAGAGGTAGTTTAATTAGAATATCAGCTTTGGGTGTTGATGGTAGGGCACAAGCTCTTCTCTTGAGTCTTTGGGGGAACTATTTTTCCCCTTCTCTGGTTTACAAGACCAGTATAATTAATATACTACATAGACTCTTCATTTTAATAGGTGGTTTTCTACGAGGCTAGTAAGTGGCATTAGAATGATGATAATGGAGAAGTAAAGGATTGATGCGAGTTGACCAATGATGACGTAAGGGTGTTCAACAGGCTGGCCTCCAATTCATGTTAGAGTTAGAAGGTCTGCTACTAGTAGTCAAAATAAGCATTGGCTTAGAGGACGAAAGGCTATGCTACGTTGTTTGGATGTATGAAGTAGGGGAATAATAATTAAAATAAGGATCGAGAGGACTAGGGCTAATACCCCTCCTAACTTGTTTGGGATTGATCGTAGAATTGCGTACGCAAATAAGAAGTATCACTCTGGCTTAATATGGGGTGGAGTATTTAGGGGGTTTGCTGGTGTATAATTGTCGGGATCTCCTAGCAAGTCAGGGGAGAATAATACTAGTATTAGTAGGGCTATAATTATTAATAGTAGTCCGAGAATGTCTTTGATTGTGTAGTAGGGGTGGAAGGGAATTATATCTATGTTAGAGGGAATGCCTGTAGGGTTGTTAGATCCTGTTTCGTGTAGGAACAGAAGATGTACTATGACTATAGCGGAAATGATAAATGGGAGTAAGAAGTGAAAGGCGAAAAATCGGGTCAAGGTGGCTTTATCGACAGAGAAACCGCCTCAGATTCATTCTACAAGATTTGTGCCGATGTATGGAATTGCAGAGAGCAGGTTAGTAATTACAGTTGCGCCTCAGAAAGATATTTGGCCCCATGGAAGTACGTAGCCTATGAAAGCTGTTGCTATGACAGCAAATAATAAAATTACTCCGACATTTCAGGTTTCTGTATATATGTAGGAGCCATAATAGAGCCCTCGTCCTACATGGAGGTATAGGCAGATAAAAAATATAGAGGCCCCGTTAGCATGTAAGTAGCGCAGGATTCAGCCGTAGTTTACGTCTCGGCAGATGTGAGTGACAGAGTTGAAAGCTGTTGCGGTGTCTGATGTATAATGTATAGCTAGGAATAATCCTGTTAGAATTTGCAGTGCTAGGCAAATTCCTAAAAGGGATCCAAAGTTTCATCAAGATGAGATGTTTGATGGGGCAGGTAGGTCAATGAATGAGCTATTAATAATTTTTATTAGAGGGTGAGATTTTCGAATGTTGGTCATTTATTTTGTTCTTGTAGTTGAAATACAACGGTGATTTTTCGTGTCACTAGTCGTGGATGTAATCCATGCAGGAATAATGATAATTTATGTTGTGTCTATTTTAAGTATTATTTTTATAATTGGCTTTGTAGGGTTTTCTTCTAAGCCTTCTCCTATTTATGGGGGAGTTGGGTTAATTGTGAGTGGTGGGGTTGGTTGTGGTATTATTGTAAGTTTTGGTGGATCATTTTTAGGGTTGATGGTGTTTTTAATTTATTTGGGGGGAATATTGGTAGTTTTTGGGTATACAACGGCTATGGCTACAGAGCAGTATCCTGAGGCTTGAGTCTCTAATATGGTAGTACTGGGATCATTTGTTATTGGTTTAATTATAGAATTTATATTAGTTACATATGTATTGGTTGGTGAGAAGTTAGAAGTAGTTTTAGGATTTAATGAAATTGGAGATTGGGCAGTTTATGATGTGAGTGATTTTGGAGTATTTACTAAAGAGTCTATGGGAGTTGCTGCATTGTATAGTTATGGTAATTGGTTAGTGGTGGTTACTGGCTGATCTTTGCTCATTGGTGTAGTAATTATTTTAGAGATTACGCGGGGAAGTTAAATATAATAAGGGCCGTGGTAATAGTAATGAGAAAAGAGAGAAAGTATAGTTTAATTAGTCCTTTTTGACTAGATACTATAATTGAGGAGTTTTGTTGAACTTTAGTAATTAATTTTGGCAGTGCATTTTCTAGTCAGACCAGATCAAGTAACATGGTAGCTGATTTTTGACTAATGGCTAGGCTTGTTAGAGGATTTAGGCGGTGTATAGTAAGTGGGAAGTAACCTAATATAGTTGAGAATTTAAATATAGTTGAGGGATGCTTATATTTTAGTTTATGGGTTATGTAGTTAAGTTCTAGGGCTATAGTAAAGCCTATTAAGGTCACGACTAGGGCTGTTAGTTTTAAATATAATGGTATAGTTATTTGTGGTACGGTTGAGGGGTTAATATTATTGGAGATCAGGAATCCAGCAAAGATACTACCGACTAGTAAACGTGTGATGGAATTTATTAATAGGGGGTTGTTTTCATTAATTAAAATTAGAGAGGGGAATCGTGGTTTTCCAAGTAGTGCGAAGAAAATAATACGGGTGCTATAGACAGCTGTTAGCGAGGTGGCAATAAGAGTGATTAATAGGGCTCAGGCGTTTGTGTAAGATGTATTTGCAGTTTCAATAATTAGGTCTTTTGAGTAGAATCCTGTTAGAAAAGGCATTCCTGTTAATGCGAGGCTGCCAATAATTAAGGCGGTGGTTGTGAAGGGTAAAGGTTTAAACAGACCTCCTATTTTTCGAATGTCTTGTTCATCATTTAGGCTATGGATGATAGAGCCGGAGCATAGAAATAGTATAGCTTTAAAGAATGCATGTGTGCAAATGTGAAGAAATGCTAGGTGTGGCTGGTTAATGCCAATTGTTACTATTATTAGGCCCAGTTGGCTGGAAGTGGAAAAGGCTACAATTTTCTTAATATCATTTTGGGTTAGTGCACAAATAGCTGTAAATAAAGTGGTGATAGCCCCTAGGCATAGGGCTAATGATTGAACTATTTTATTGTTTTCTATAATAGGATAAAATCGGATGAGTAGGAAAATGCCCGCAACTACCATTGTGCTAGAGTGTAATAGGGCTGAGACTGGTGTGGGCCCTTCTATGGCAGAGGGTAGTCATGGGTGTAATCCGAATTGGGCGGATTTTCCTGTGGCAGCTAGTAGTAGCCCTATTAGTGGGAGGGTGGTATTGTCTAAATTTATTATAAAAATTTGTTGAAGTTCTCATGAGTTTGAATTTGCCATAAATCATGCTATAGATAAGATAAACCCAACATCTCCAATGCGGTTATATAGGATTGCTTGTAATGCTGCTGTATTGGCGTCTGCTCGCCCATATCACCAACCGATTAGTAGAAAAGATATAATTCCAACTCCTTCTCAGCCAATGAAAAGTTGAAAGATATTATTAGCTGTGACTAGAATTAGTATAGTAATTAGAAATATTAGTAGGTACTTGAAAAATCGATTGATGTTAGGATCCGTATGTATATATCATATTGAGAACTCTATGATAGACCAGGTAATAAATAAGGCCACAGGCACAAATACTATAGAGAAAAAATCTAGTTTAAAGCTAATAGATAGTTCTATAGTTTGAATTGTTATTCAATGTCAGTTCGAGATTACTATTTCTTGTCCCGATTGAATAAATATAATGGTTGGGGGTATACTGGTTATAAAAGAGTAAAAGATTATTGTTTTGACATATTCGGGGTAGGAGTAGTGGTTGGATATTTTATTGGGGGCGAGTGTGAGGGGTAACACAAGAATAATTAGTGATAATAATATTAGGGTAGAGAATAGATTTATAACTTTTACTTGGAGTTGCACCAAATTTTTGGTTCCTAAGACCAATGGATTACTTCTATCCTTTAAAAGTTCGAAAAAGCCGCAGTCTTAAATGCGGGGGGCATGAATTAGCAGTTCTTGCATTCTTTTTCGGTAAATAAGAATTTTATGCTTCTATTGTTAGATTCACAATCTAATGTTTTTGTTAAACTATATTTACAGTACATAGTTCCCAGAATAATTTTGGGTTTAATCATTAATAGTAATAGGGGTGCGAGATGTAGTAGTATCAGAGTGTTTTCTCGAGTGTAAGAGGGTTTGATATTGTGAATATGATAGGTGTATTTACCTCGTTGAGTTGTAATTAGTATATAGAGCGTGTATAAAGCGGTAATAACGATATTAATACCTAATAAGATAATAGAAAAATTGGATCATGAGAATATAGAAACTGTCACGAATAGTTCTCCAATTAGGTTGATGGATGGAGGTAAAGCTAGGTTTGTTAAGCTTGCTAGAAGTCATCAGGCTGTTATTAGGGGGAGAATTGTTTGTAAGCCTCGAGCTAAAATTATAGTTCGGCTGTGGGTTCGTTCATAATTGGAGTTTGCTAGGCAAAATAGTAGTGAGGATGTTAGACCATGGGCCACTATAAGTGCGGTGGCTCCCATGAAGCTTCAAGGAGTTTGGATTAAAATAGCTATAATTACGAGTGCTATATGACTGACAGATGAGTATGCAATTAGTGATTTTAAGTCTGTCTGGCGTAGACAAATGGAGCTGGTTATGACCATGCCTCATAGAGATAATATTATAAAAGGATATATTATGAAATTAATAGTAGGATTGAGTATTGCGGTAATGCGTAGTATTCCATAGCCTCCTAGCTTTAGTAAAATGGCTGCTAAAACTATTGACCCTGCAATTGGGGCTTCAACGTGGGCTTTTGGTAGTCATAGGTGGAGGCCATAGAGAGGTATTTTTACTATAAATGCTAGTATAAATGCTAATCACAAGAGTGAATCACCTCAAATGTGGACTGTTGGTTCGGCTAAATATTGGATCAGTAGCATATTTAGTGAACCTAGGGTGGTTTGAGTATATACTAAGGCGACTAAAAGGGGTAATGATCCAGCTAGGGTGTAGAAGAGAAAATAAATTCCAGCATTTAGTCGTTCTGTTTGACCCCCTCATCGAGTAATAATGATCAGAGTGGGGACTAGTGTGGCTTCAAATAAAATGTAAAATATAATTAGTTCGGTGGCAGAGAAAGTTATGATTAAGAAAATTTGGAGTAAAATTATTATGGTAATATATAGTTTTTTTCGTGCGAGGGATTCTTTATTTATATGATACTGGCTAGCAATAATTATAAGCGGTAGAAGTCAAGTTGTTAGTATTAGTAGAGGAGTTGACAGTGAGTCGGAGAAAAATAATATGGATAGGTTTAAGCTATTGTCGCAGAATTGATTTATTAGAGGTAAACACACTATACTGATTACTAGACTATAAATTGTTGAATTGATTCATACTATATTACTTTTTGATAGTCACGTAAGTGGAATTAGTATAATTGTGGGGATAATAATTTTTAGCATTGAAGAAGATTAAGGTTTTGTACATAGTCGATTCCATATGTGTTAGATACGACCACTAGGAGGGATAGTCCAAGTGCTGCTTCACAGGCTGCAAATACTAAGAGAATAATAGGTATTATACTAGCCAGAGTTGTGTGAGTAATAAGAATTGTTACAGTAACAAGGACAAATAGAGATAATATTATCCCTTCTAGACATAGGAGTGAGGATATTAAGTGGGATCGGTATATGAGTAGGCCTAAAAGAGATGTAGTGAATGCTATTAGGATATTTACGTGAGTTAAAGACATATTGATAATTATGAAGTTAATCATAGTCTAATGAGTCGAAATCATTTATTTTGTATTAAACTAATTATCATATTCGGATCACTCTAGTCCTTTTTGTACTCATTCATAAGCTAGGCTGATAATTAATAAAGAAATGAGAAACAGGGATATAAATAGTATAGTTACTAGTTTGTCAGTTTGAGAGGCTCATGGAAGTGGCAATAAAAGTGCGATTTCAAGATCAAATAGTAAAAAGGTGATTGCTACTAAGAAAAATTTTATTGAAAAAGGAAGACGAGCGGAGCCTATTGGGTCGAAGCCACATTCATAGGGGCTTGATTTTTCAGCATACACATTTATTTGAGGGAGTCAGAATGCAATTGTTACAAGCAGAGAAGCCAGCAGGGTGTTAACAACTAGGGTTAGGATAAAGTTTATTATTCTTTCTTGGAGTACACCAAGACTAGCTGATTGGAAGTCAGCTGTACTAATTCATACTAAAAGAATAGGAACCTCATCAGTAAATAGAGACGTATAGGAATAGTCATACAACATCTACAAAGTGCCAGTATCAAGCTGCAGCTTCAAATCCAAAATGGTGGTTAGATGTAAAGTGATAATTTAATTGTCGTAAATAACATACGATAAGAAATGTTGAGCCAATAATAACATGAAGGCCGTGAAATCCTGTGGCTATAAAGAAAGTAGACCCGTAAACACCGTCAGAGATTGTAAATGGTGTTTCGTAGTATTCAGAAGCTTGCAGAAATGTAAAATATAAGCCCAAGAGAATAGTAATTAGTAGTGCCTGTATTATATGTATACGATTACCTTCTATTAGGCTATGGTGAGCTCAGGTAATAGATACTCCTGAAGCTAGTAGGACGGATGTATTTAGAAGTGGTACTTCTATGGGATTAAGAGGAGTAATGCCCGCTGGAGGTCAATAGCCTCCTAATTCTGGTGTAGGGGCTAAACTTGAGTGGTAGAAGGCCCAGAAGAATCCAGAAAAGAAGAATACTTCTGATACGATAAATAGGATTATTCCATAACGGAGGCCTTTTTGTACAATTGGTGTATGATGTCCTTGAAATGTACTTTCTCGAACAATATCTCGCCATCACTGATATATTGTTAGTATATTAGTAGTTAAGCCTATTAATAGTAAAAGTGAAGTATTGAAGTGAAATCATATTACTAATCCAGATGTTAAAAGAAGAGCGGATAATGCTCCTGTTAATGGTCAAGGGCTTGGATTGACTATGTGATATGCATGGGTCTGGTGGGTCATTAGGCGTTATCGTGTAAATAAAGACTTACTAATAGGGTAAAAACATATGCTTGAATTAGGGCGACAGCGAATTCTAATACTGTTAGTAGGACTAGAATAACAAATGTAATGAAAGCAGTAGTTATGCTGATACTTATTAGTGCTAGAGTGGCTCCCCCAATCAGGTGAATGAGTAGATGTCCTGCAGTAATGTTTGCTGTTAGTCGTACTGCTAATGCCATTGGTTGAATAAATAGGCTAATTGTTTCGATAATAACTAGTATAGGAATCAGAGGTAGAGGTGTTCCTTGAGGTAAAAAATGTGCTAGAGATGCTTTTGTTTTATGGCGAAAGCCTAAAATAACTGTACCGGCTCAGAGAGGAATGGCTATACCTAAGTTTATTGATAGTTGTGTGGTAGGGGTAAAAGAGTGAGGCAAGAGACCCAATAGATTTGTTGAACCAATAAATATAATAAGTGATATTAATATAAGTGTTCAAGTCTGTCCTTTTTTGTTGTGAATGGTTATTATTTGTTTCGCTGTAATGCGAATTAATCACTGTTGAATTGAAACTAGACGGTTGTTAACTAGTCGTGCTGTTGATGGGAATAATATACTTGGGAATATAATAATAAGTACGACAATAGGTAGGCCTATTATCGTTGGGGTAATGAAAGAGGCAAATAGATTTTCGTTCATTTAGTTTCTCAGGGGGTCGAGTGTTTTTGTGATTTGGTTGTCAGAGGCTCTGGATTGTTGTAATAATGGTGTTTTGAAATTTTTAATTGAAATATAATGAATAACGTGATGATCATTGAGACAATTGTAATAAATCATGTAGATGTATCTAGTTGTGGCATATCATTAAGGGGAGGTTAAAACTTCCAATCTCTAACTTAAAAGGCTAGTGCTAATTTAGCTTCTTAATGAGGTTATAGTATTGATGATGATCATTTTTCAAAATGTTTTAAAGGAATTATTTCAAGTACGATAGGCATAAAACTATGGTTGGATCCACAAATTTCAGAGCACTGTCCATAATATAGGCCTGGTCGGGTGGCAAGTAGTGTCGTCTGATTTAAGCGGCCAGGAATAGCATCGGTTTTTAGTCCTAAAGAGGGAACAGCTCAAGAGTGCAGTACGTCTTCTGATGAGATTAATATACGAATTGTTAATTCAGCAGGCAATACTACTCGATTGTCAACTTCTAATAGGCGAAGTTGGCCAGGGCTTAGTTCTGAGGTGGGTACCATATAGGAATCAAATATTAAGTCTTCATAGTCTGTATACTCATAACTTCAGTATCATTGATGGCCCAAGGTTTTGATAGTTAAAGAAGGATTGTTAATTTCATCTATTATATAGAGAATTCGTAATGAGGGAAGTGCAATTATAATTAGGATGATAGCTGGCAGGATAGTTCAAATTGTTTCTACTTCTTGCGCGTCTATAGTACTAGTGTGAGTCAAAGTGGTTGTGAGTATTGATGAGATGATATATAATACGAGAGAGCTGATTAGGAAGACGATTATCAGGGCATGGTCGTGAAAGCTTAATAATTCTTCTATAATGGGAGATGTTGCATCTTGGAATCCTAGTTGAAAGGGGTATGCCATAAAGATATACAGGAGTCTCACCTGTAATTTAACTTTGACAAAGTTATGTAAATTTTACTAATATCTTGTTTATTGAGAAAGTCATAGTGGCTATGGTATTGGCTTGAAACCAATTTCAGGGGGTTCGAATCCTTCCTTTCTTGGGGCATAAATATGTTATTTAGGATTTACATAAGTAGGTTCCTCAAAAGTATGATAAGGAGGGGGACATCCGTGAAGTCATTCAAGATTGGTTGATGGTAGTTCTACCACTGAAACTTCTCGTTTAGAGGCAAATGCTTCTCATACTATAAAAATTATTAGAATAACAGCGGTTAATGAGATGAATGAGCCTATAGAAGATACAGTGTTTCAAGTGGTATAGGCGTCCGGATAATCTGAGTAGCGTCGTGGTATACCTGATAGTCCTAAGAAATGTTGTGGGAAAAAAGTTATATTAACACCTACAAATATAATTAGAAAATGAATTTTTGCTCAAGTTTGACTTATTGTATAACCTGAAAATAGGGGGAATCAATGAATAAAGCCGCCTATGATAGCAAATACTGCCCCTATAGATAAAACATAGTGAAAATGGGCTACTACATAGTAGGTATCGTGAAGAACAATATCTAGAGAAGAGTTGGCGAGGACAATTCCTGTTAGACCTCCAACGGTAAATAAAAAGATAAAGCCTAGGGCCCATAGTATAGCAGGAGATCATTTAATATTACCTCCATGGAGAGTAGCTAGTCAACTAAAGACTTTAACTCCAGTGGGGATAGCAATAATTATAGTAGCTGATGTGAAGTAGGCTCGAGTGTCTACATCTATACCTACTGTAAACATATGATGGGCTCATACAATGAAACCTAAAAAGCCAATAGATATTATAGCTCACACTATTCCTATATAACCGAAAGGTTCTTTTTTTCCTGAATAATATGTGACAATATGAGAGATAATTCCAAACCCAGGAAGAATTAAAATGTATACTTCGGGGTGTCCGAAGAACCAAAATAGGTGCTGATACAGAATTGGATCCCCCCCTCCAGCAGGATCAAAAAAGGTAGTGTTCAAGTTTCGATCTGTTAGTAGTATTGTAATTCCAGCAGCTAAGACTGGAAGAGAAAGGAGAAGTAATACAGCTGTAATCAGGACAGATCAGACAAACAGTGGTGTCTGATATTGAGAAAGAGCAGGTGGTTTTATATTAATAATGGTAGTAATAAAGTTAATTGCTCCTAAGATTGAAGACACACCTGCTAGATGTAGAGAAAAAATAGCAAGATCAACAGAAGCTCCTGCATGGGCAAGATTTCCTGCTAAGGGTGGATAGACGGTTCAACCGGTACCAGCTCCTGCCTCAACTATAGATGAAGCTAGTAGTAATAAAAAAGAGGGAGGGAGAAGTCAGAAGCTTATATTATTCATTCGGGGGAAAGCTATGTCGGGAGCCCCAATTATCAAAGGTACTAGTCAATTTCCGAAGCCTCCGATTATAATAGGCATAACTATAAAGAAAATTATTACAAAAGCATGGGCAGTAACAATTACATTATAGATTTGATCGTCTCCCAATAAGGCCCCTGGCTGGCCTAGTTCTGCGCGAATGAGTAGACTTAGGGCAGTGCCTGCTATACCAGCTCAGGCACCAAATAACAGGTACAAAGTACCAATATCTTTGTGATTAGTTGAAAATAGTCATCGATTAATGAACATAGGTAAAATGGCCGAGTAGGCATTAGACTGTAAATCTAAAGACAGAGGTAGAACTCCTCTTTTTGCCAAGCCCTGTGGTGTAAGACACATTGAATTGCAAATTCAAAGGAGCAGCTTCAATCCTGCCGGGGCTTCTCCCGCCTTTTTTTATTTGCGGCGGGAGAAGTAGATTGAAGCCAGTAGTCTAGGGTTTTTAGCTGTTAACTAATGTTTCGTGGGTTTAAATCCCACCAATCTAGTAAGGGCTTAGCTTAATTAAAGTGATTGATTTGCGTTCATTTGATGTAAGATAGAGTCTTGCAGTCCTTAAGGTGCAGGAGTTAAATAAATCATATTTGCTGGAAGCTTTGAAGGCTTCAGGTCTAGAGGTAACCTAAACTCCTATTCCAAAGTTATTATAATTGGTGCTAGTGGGAGTGTTAGTGTTGAGATTGTGGTTATAATAGGTAGATATATTATTTGTTTTGGATTTTTGAATTGTCATTTTATTTTTATATTGTTTGCTGTTGGAAATATTGTTAGTGATGTAGTGTATGTAATTCGTGTGTAAAAGTATAGGTTTAGCAAAGCTAGAAGAGCTATTAGTGTGGGTATAAGAATGCTATTATTTTTTGTTATTTCTTGAATGATTGCCCATTTTGGTAGGAATCCAGTCAGGGGAGGTAGTCCTCCTAAAGATAATATGGTAGTAAGAATTAGTGTCGTGATTAGTGGTAGTTTATTTCATATGTGGGATAGTGAGGTTGTTGTGGTTGCTGAATTTAGTATTAGTAATATAAAGGTAGTGATTGTTATTGGGATATATAAGTAGAGATTTAGTAGTGTTATGGTTGGGTTATATGTTAGGATGGCTAACATTCATCCTATATGGGCAATAGATGAGTATGCTATAATTTTACGTAATTGGGTTTGATTAAGACCACCTCAGCCGCCGATTGCAATAGATATTAGTGATATGATTAGAAGAAGGTTTATATTGATAAGAGGTGTAATTATATATAAGACTGATAAGGGTGCTAGTTTTTGTCATGTTAATAGGATCAGTCCTGATATTAGTGGAATTCCTTGGGTTACTTCTGGTACTCAAAAGTGGAATGGAGATAGTCCTAGTTTTATTGTAAGGGCTATTGTTATCATGATTGATGCTGTTGGGTTGTTTAATTTTATGATGGATCAGTGGCCTGTGTACAACAGGTTGGTAATTGCAGCTATTATAAGAAGTATGGATGCTGTGGCTTGGGTGAGAAAATATTTTGTTGCCGCTTCTGTAGATCGTGGGTTGTGTTGTTTTGTTAATAGTGGAATTATCGCTAGTATGTTTATTTCAAATCCTACTCAAATTATAAATCAGTGTGAGCTTGTTATAACAATTAGAGTGCCTGAGATTATTGTTGTTAATACTAATGACAGGATTGCAGGGTTAATTAGTACGGGAAGGATATAAACCAACATTTTCGGGGTATGGGCCCGATAGCTTAATTTAGCTGACCTTACTTAGAATATAGTGTAATATAGGTAGCACGAAGATTTTTGAATTCTTAGGGGCAGGTTCAATTCCTGTAATTCTAGAAATAAGGGGATTTAAACCCCTATGATTTACTCTATCAAAGTAACTCTATTATCAGACATATTTCTTATGTTAAGGGTGGGATGCTTGCTAAGATGATTGGCAGGGTTACGTGCCATATACATATCACTAGGGTGAGTGGTAGGAAATTTTTTCATAGGAGATGCATTAATTGGTCGTATCGAAATCGAGGGTAGGATGCTCGAATTCATAGGAACATAGTTGTGAGTAAAAGAGTTTTAGTAGTAAAATTGGTGGTGTAGAGTTCTGAGAATATGGGGTTGTTGTATGCGCCTAAGAATAGAATAATTGTAAGAGCGTTTATTATGATAATGTTTGCATATTCTGCTAGGAAGAAGAGAGCAAAAGGTCCTCCTGCATATTCTACATTGAAGCCAGATACTAGTTCTGATTCTCCTTCCGTTAGATCAAAAGGGGCTCGGTTAGTTTCTGCTAAAGTTGAGATAAATCATATTATGGCCAGGGGTCATGAGGGGATGATTAATCAGACATATTCTTGTGTTGTAATTAGTGTAGTCAGTGTAAAGGAGCCATTTATGAGTAAAATTGATAAAATAATAATGGCTAAGGTGACCTCATAGGAAATTGTTTGAGCTACTGCTCGTAGAGCCCCAATTAATGCATATTTTGAGTTTGAGGCTCAGCCTGATCATAAAATAGCATAGACAGCTAGACTTGATAGGGCCAGTATAAATAGCATACTTAAGTTTATATTAATTAGTGGGTATGGTATGGGTAATGGAATTCATATTATTAGGGCTAAGGTTAGAGCTAGAGTGGGTGCAATAATAAATAGGGTAAGTGACGATGTTAGTGGTTGTATGGGTTCTTTAGTAAATAATTTAACTGCGTCGGCAATTGGTTGTAGTAGACCATAAGGGCCAACAATATTAGGTCCTTTTCGGAGTTGCATGTAGCCTAATACTTTTCGTTCTAGTAGGGTTAAGAATGCTACAGCTAATAAAATAGGGATAATTATTGTTAGTAGATTAATAAAATACATGGGGTTGTTAAAGAGAGGAGTTGAACCTCTGGTTCTAAAAGCTTAAATTTTATGCAATTACCGGTCTCTGCCACTTTAACTGAGCCCTATTCTTGGGTATTAGTATATATATAATGAGATTAAGATTAGTTCATCTAATTAGCTAGGGCGCTTATTTTAAGTAGGCCCTGTCTCTCTTGTCCTTTCGTACTGGGAGGGACTTTAAAATAGATAGAAACCGACCTGGATTACTCCGGTCTGAACTCAGATCACGTAGGACTTTAATCGTTGAACAAACGAACACATTAATAGCTGCTGCACCATTGGGATGTCCTGATCCAACATCGAGGTCGTAAACCCTAATTGTCGATATGAACTCTTAAATAGGATTGCGCTGTTATCCCTAGGGTAACTTGTTTCGTTGATCGTTTTTGACGGATCAATATATAATGGAATAATTTTGACTTGTCTGTCTTAATTGAAATTTTCTCGGGAGTTAGTTTTTATTCCGAGGTCACCCCAACCTAAATTGTCAACTCAGCAATAATAAGTTTGTTTCTGATAGAGTGTTATTTTAATTCGTGAGTTGATTAATTAAAGCTCCATAGGGTCTTCTCGTCTTATTTTTTTATTCACGCCTCTTCACGGGAAGGTCAATTTCACTGATCGAAAGTAAGAGACAGTTAAACCCTCGTAGAGCCATTCATACAAGTCCTTATTTAGAGAACAAGTGATTATGCTACCTTTGCACGGTCAGGATACCGCGGCCGTTGAACTAAAGTCACTGGGCAGGCAGTGCCTCTAATACTTTTTATGCTAGAGGTGATGTTTTTGGTAAACAGGCGGGGTTTATGTTTGCCGAGTTCCTTTTACTTTTTTAAATCTTTCCTTGATGGCACACCTGTGTTGGATTAACAGTTGTATTTAAAATTTTAGTTAAGTAGATACATTTATATTTGTTAACTATCAGTGATTTATTCGTTCTGATATACACGTGTGCAGGGAGAAGTGCTTCTTGTTACTCATATCAACATTATTGCTTCTATTTAAAAATAGAATAGTCCAGTTTTATATTAGGAGTATTATAATTAATAATTGAAATTAGTCTTATAGATATTGTTGAGCTTGAACGCTATCTTGTTTGGTGGCTGCTTTTAGGCCAACTAGAGTGTTGTTAAATTTTTATTTACTCACTAATAGGGGCTGTATCCCTTATCTAAAAGGCTGTACCCTTTTAGATTATTGTTTAAGCATACATTTAAATTTATTTTTTTTCAGGGTAAGCTTAAGTTAGAACTAAAATTCTGTTCTGGACAACCAGCTATCACTAGGCTCGGTAGGTTTGTTGCCACTACCCATTAGTCTTCTCACTATTTTGCCACATAGACGAGTTTGCTCTATTTAGCTGCTAGTGGGTAGCTCGTCTAGTTTCGGGGTATATAACTTAAATTCTTTTTGCTAGTATTATTCTAGTTGAATCATTATGCAAAAGGTACAAGGGTTAAGCTTTGCTTTTTTTTACTTTGAAATTTTCTTTCATTTTTTTCCCTTACGGTACTCTCTCTATAGCTTCAAATAGAATTTCTATCACCTATACTTTTATTTTTATAAATGTTTTATTTTAATATTTGAGAATAGTATTGTTTAGTATGTTTTGAGCTAATTTTAGTTTCAAAGTGGTCAGTTTGTATGAAATCTTCTAGGTGTAAACTAGGTGCTTTTGTTTAAGCTACACTTTGTATTATCCAAGTGCACTTTCCAGTACACTTACCTTGTTACGACTTGTCTCCTCTCATAGGTTGATATCTTTATATTATTTGGGATATGATTGATGCTTTATTTGAGGAGGGTGACGGGCGGTGTGTGCGTGCCTTATGGCCACATTCAATTAAGCTCTCTATTCTTAATTTACTGCTAAATCCACCTTTAACTTTTGATTTCACATAGGTTTTCGTGTAAATTCTAATTCTCCGGTTCGGAGAATGTAGCCCATTTCTTTCCACTCTATAAGCTACACCTTGACCTAACGTTTTTATGTTAATACTTGTGCTTACTTTAGTCCCTTTTTAGGGTTTGCTGAAGATGGCGGTATATAGGCTGATTTAGCAAAGACTGGTGAGGTAGATCGGGGTTTATCGATTATAGAACAGGCTCCTCTAGAGGGATGTAAGGCACCGCCAAGTCCTTTGAGTTTTAAGCTGTTGCTAGTAGTACTCTGGCGAATAATTTTGTTTATAATTTTTTATGTTTAGGGCTAAGCATAGTGGGGTATCTAATCCCAGTTTGGGTCTTAGCTATCGTGTAGTCAGATTCTCTAAAATCACTTTCGTTATATATCTTACGTTAGCTGAGGCTTTTTACAGCTTAGTTAAGGTTTGATTTTATTTATTATTTGTATTCTAAAACACACTTTACGCCGGGTGTCTATTAATTTGGCCTAATCGTATGACCGCGGTGGCTGGCACGAGATTTACCAGTCCTGAATAGTATAACTTAGTCAGACTTTCATTTATTGCTTAATTTTTATCACTGCTGTGTCCCGTGGGGGTGTGGCTAAGCGAGGTGTTATGAGCTACTTTATAGTGTGCTTGATACCCGCTCCTTTTTACCGCTGGGTGGTATAAAGGGCATTCTCACTGGAGTGGGGATTCTTGCATGTGTAAGTTTACTAGTAACTAATAGAAAGGCTAGGACCAAACCTTTGTGTTTATGGAGTAAGATAACTCATCTAGGCATTTTCAGTGCCTTGCTTTGATATTAAGCTACATTAAC